CTAATTTATAAAATTTATTATCTTTAAGAAAAAAAAAGTATATCTTGATTCTAAATATACAACGTGTACAACGAAACATTTTTTTTGAGCATAAAGCTATGAAAAAAAATATTTGTCAGAGAAATTTTTAAAAAAGTTAAATTAAAAACGCAGTGAACTGAAACATCTAAGTAGCTGTAGGAAAAGAAATCAACCGAGATTTCGGAAGTAGTGGCGAGCGAACCCGAAAAAGCCCAAAAAATTCCATTGTCAAAATATAGGGTTGAAATCCCGTTTTAGGAATTATTATTTGTGAGTACTGCGAGGCATGTGTAACCTTGTAGGAATATTAGAAAACCACTTCTAAAGGCTAAATATTGTTTAGAAATCGATAGTGAAAAAGTACTGTGAAGGAACGATGAAAAGATTATCTAGGTTGAGTGAAAAGATCTTACAATTTTTTTTCGATAAGTAATCAAAGTTTTTATAAAAAATAATGATGTACCTTTTGCATCATGGGCCAACAAGTTAAAACATATAGCAAGCTTAATTATAAAAGTAGGCGTAGAGAAATCGAGTTCGAAAGAATGTTTAAGTTATTTGTTTTAGACCCGAAACCAAGTGATCTAACTATGAGCAGGTTGAAGTTTTTTGAAAGAAAAATGGAAGGCCGAACCCGTATCTGTGGCAAAAGATTGGGATGACTTGTAGTTAGGGGTGAAAGGCCAATCAAACTTGGAGATAGCTGGTTTTCCGCGAAATCTATTTAAGTAGAGCGTCTTTGAATTTTCGATATCTGGGGTAGAGCTCTCGATGGGTGCGGGGGGCTTCGGCTTTACCAAGCTCACTGAAACTACGAATACGGAATATTTGAACAAAGGCAGACAGACTTTGGGTGCGAAGATCCTAAGTCAAGAGGGAAACAGCCCTGAATGCATAATAAGGTCTCTAATTTCTATTGAGTGATAAAGGCTAAAAAACTCGAGGATAATCAAAAGGTAAGCTTGGAAGCAGCTATCCTTGAAAGAAGGCGTAATAGCCCATTGAGTAAGAGTTTTTTATCCGATAATGTATTGAGACTATATAGAAAACCGAATTAGCATATTATATAATATAATGGTAGCGGAATGAAGTATATATCTAAACAGTTAAATTGATAAATTTAATTAAGATTTTACTTATAAGAATGTTGGCATGAGTAACAAAAAATAACGGTCAAAACATAATCGTTATCACCGAAAATCCTAGGTTTACATAGAAAAGAACGACTTCTATGTGTTAATCGGTCTCTTAGGGTTACGCGAAAGTTATACCTGATGAGAAATTTTTATTTCTTTTTTTTATTCGTTTATAGATAAAAAATATTTATCATAAACCAAGAAATTCATTAAAAATATATACAAAAATAAAACCGTACTAAAACTGATACAAGTGGATAGGTAGAATATACTAAGGTGTTTGGAATAACTATGTTGAAGGAACTCGGCAAATTAGCTTTGTAACTTCGGAAGAAGAAGTGTCTTTTTTATAAAAAAGATAACATTAAAGAAGGGGGAACGACTGTTTAACAAAAACACAGGACTCTGCAAAATTGAAAGATGACGTATAGGGTCTGACACCTGCCCGGTGCTAATTAGTTAAAAGGATATGTGTAAGCATTGAATAAAAGCGTTAGTAAACGGCGGCCGTAACTCTGACGGTCCAAAGGTAGCGAAATTCCTTGTCGGGTAAGTTCCGACCTGCATGAATGGTGTAACGATTCCCCCACTGTCTCCAACATAGATCCAGTGAAATTAAGATACCTGTGAAGACGCGGGTTACTCGTGGCTAGACGGAAAGACCCCGTGCACCTTTACTGCATCTTGTTATTGTTTTAAGAAAAAAAATATGTAGAAATAGGTGGGAGTTTATACATACTTGAAATACCACTAATTTTTTTTCGAGAAACTAATCTGTATAGAGACAGTAATAGGTTGGTAGTTTGGCTGGGGCGGCCTCCTCCTAAAAAGTAACGGAGGAGTACAAAAGGTAAGCTCAAATTATTTAAAATTAATTGAGGAGCGCAATGGTAAAAGCTTGCTTAACTGAAAGATTTATATATCTATCAGGAACGAAAGTTGGTCATAGTGACCCAATAGTACTTTGTGGAAAGGCTATTGCTCAACAAATAAAAGGTACGCCGGGGATAACAGGCTAATGACTCCTAAGAGTCCTTATCGACGGAGTCGTTTGGCACCTCGATGTCGGCTCATCACATCCTGGGGCTGGAGCAGGTCCCAAGGGTTCGGCTGTTCGCCGATTAAAGTGGTACGCGAGCTGGGTTCAGAACGTCGTGAGACAGTTCGGTCCCTATCTACCATGAGTGTAAGAAAATTGAGAGACTCCGACCTTAGTACGAGAGGACCGGGAAGGGCTAACCTCTGGTGGATCAGTTGTTGAAAGGCATTGCTGAAAAGCTAAGTTAGTAATGAATAATTATTGAATTCATATAAATAAGAAGTCAATCTCAAAAAAAATTTTCTTTTAAAGTTCGTGAAAGACTATCACGTGGATAGGCCTAGGGTGTAAGTTGTGTAAACAATTTAGCTAAAGGTACTAATGAAACTGTAATAATAAATTTTATTTTTAATTTTTTTTTTATTTAGAGGTAAAAAGAATATAAAGAAACCGTGTTTGGAGCTTTTATCTTATAATTTACAACACCTTTTTTTTGGTTGTTATTTTTTTTTTCCTATTTTTTTATTATGTTTGACTTTTATTTGTCAACTTTTTGACTTTAGTATTTCTAAAGTTTATAATCTCGTTTTAATGGGAACTAGTATTAGTTTTTATTATTGTATTTGGTTACTATTAAAATTTTTTGAATCATCGGATATTTGAGGACTTCCTATTGAGTTTCAAATTGATTTAATTTTACATCCTTCGCTGAACTATGTTCTTCCTATAGGTGTAGATAGCTTATCTATTTGATTTGTTATTTTAAATCATTTAATTATTTATTTATCTTTGTTATATACTTTTTCTACACAAAATAAACAGTATGGTTTTCTTTATTGTTTACTTTTATTACAGTGAGGTATTGGAGGTGCTTTTATGGTTTTTGATTTATTAGGATTTTTTATTTTTTTTGAATTAACTTTAATTCCGATTTATTTATTAATTTTAATTTATGGGTCACGTGAGCGTAAAATTAGAGCAAGTTATTTAATCTCTTTATATACTCTTTTTGGTTCTATTTTTATGTTTTTCAATATTTTCTATTGTTTTGCAAAATTTGGGACAACTAATTTTTTTGTATTAATGACTTTAGATTTTGCTCCTGAAGATGCGAAGTTTTTATGGATTACTTTTTTTATTGCGTTTGCAGCAAAAATTCCTATGATTCCTTTTCATATTTGATTACCAGAGGCTCATGTAGAGGCTCCTACTATTGGTTCAGTAATACTGGCTGCTTTACTTTTAAAATTAGGAACTTATGGAATTTTGCGTTTTTTATTACATTTATTTCCAGAAGCTACTTTATATTTTAGTCCTTTAATTAATGTTTTTGCGTTAATTAGTATTGTGTTTACAAGTATGACTGCAATTCGCCAAATTGATTTAAAAAAAATCATTGCTTATTCTTCTATAGGACATATGAATGTTGTTTTATTAGGAATGCTTGTTCCTTCTGTAGAAAGTTTAGAAGGTACTATTTTTCAAATGTTAAGTCATGGTATTATTGCGGGAGCTCTCTTTTTTATTGTAGGTGCTTTTTACCAACGTTATAAGGTACGCTCTTTAGAATATTTTGGAGGATTTATGATTACTGCTCCTTTATTAGCAACTTTTTTTTTAATTTTTTCTATGGCAAATATAAGTTTTCCTGGTACAAGTAGTTTTATTGGAGAATTTATGATTTGTTTTGGTTTATTTGAGTATAATAGTTTTGCTGTGATTATAGCCTCTATTAATATGGTAACCGGAGCTGCTTATACTCTATGAGCTTTAAATCGTGTTAATTTTGGAAATTTGAAATCTCAGTATATCTTAAGTTATGGGGACGTTAACCGTTTAGAATTTTATATTTTTTGTTTATTAGTAATTTTAATGATCTTAATGGGAATTTTCCCTAATTTTATTTTAGGAATTTTACATAGTGTTTCTCATTTTTTAGCTTTTACTTTTTAATTTATTATGTTATCTAAATCTTATGAAACTAAATGATTAAATAAAATTACCCGTAAAAATTTAAATAGGTTTTATGACCATTACATTTTAGGGCAAAATCTTTTGTTAAATGATCTTATTACTTTACAAAATCTAACTAATTCTACAGACGTTCAATTTTTTGTTGATAAAACTCAAACAAAAAATGATAGTTTTCATATAGGTTCTGATTTTGTTGGACCTCAGACTTATACTCAGTTATTAGAATATAACAGTTTTTTATTTTTTGGTTTTGAACCACGTTTTGAAGCGAGTTTATTAAATATTTGTCTTGCACGTCTTCGTGAAGATAATAATAGTGACATTTTAAATTATGGTTCAGCTTTTGAAAATTTTTTTAGTAACGGGCATAAAGGTTCAAGTCTAAAAAATATTCTAGTGTTATTAGAAGGGAGAGATTCCTTATTAAAGGAATACCGCTTTATTAAGGCAACAAAAATATTTTATGGTTCTGAGTATAATTCTTTAACACGAAATATTCAAGTATTAATGAACTTTTTAGCGCAAAAATTTTATACTAAGAGTTCTTTTTTAAGTTCGAATTTAACTACTTTACATTTTTTGGAGTTGTTTGGAGGTTCGAGTTTTCAAAAATTTACAAATCAAACAAAAGAAAAATCTTTAGATAGCGAATCTTATACTCTTTCTAGTTGATTTTTAAATAGTAACGTATCAAAAATGCCCAAAAAACATCCAAAAAATGTAATTTCTGATATTTTTGAATTAGGGCTTTATTCTGATACTTTTTTTGAAAAAAATGTAGGTTTAGTCACAAAAATGCCTATTACATCTTTTTATGAGAATGAAGGCTTAAGTTTGTCTATTTTTGGTAAAATTAATAAAACTCGTAAAGTATCTTCTATTTCAAATTCAAATTTATATTCGATTCAGATTTGAATTTCTCAATTTTATTTTTTTATGTTTGAGTTAATTGCTTTATTTTGAAAATGATGAATTTTTGATTTAAAACGTTCTTACAGTTTATCTGAATTAGAAAATATAGATAAATTAGAAGTAAAAAAATTTTCTCATTTATCTATAAATAATTTTGATGAATTTGGTGATTTAAAAAATGAAGATATTTTTTTAAATTTGACTGATTATTTTTGTTTATTAAACTTATATAGTATTAATGCTCAAAGTAATATTCATCAATATAAAAAAATAAATTTTGAAAATACTTGTAATAAGCAAAAACTTTTAAATGGTTTAAGTATTCCTCAAGTTTTTAATTTTTATACTAATAATCTTATTTTAAAACATTCTACAACGATGGTAAATTTATCATATGTTTATTCTTCTAATCTTTTATTAAAATAAGAAAATAGTTTAAGAGCTCATAGTTCAATTGGTAGAACATATCGCTCATAACGGTAATTGTATAGGTTCGATCCCTATTGGGCTTAAACTTTGGAAAGGTGACTGAGTGGTTTAAGGTGTTAGTTTGCTAAACTAAAGTATTGTTTAAGTACCGTGGGTTCGAATCCCATCTTTTCCGAAAAATTTTTAGATTATTTTATATGATGCGTCTAGTACAAACACAAAAACATCCGTTTCACGTTGTAGATTCTAGCCCATGACCGTTATTCACAGCATTAAGTGTTTTTTTAACTTTTTCTGGTTTAACTTTATATATGCATTTTTATTCTAAAGGAGGTTTTATTCTCGCTTTAGAACTTTTTTTTGTAGTAATTTGTGCCTCTTTCTGATGACGTGATGTTGTACGTGAGGCTACTTTTGAAGGACAACATACTTCTTTTGTTCGTAGTGGTTTAAAAATGGGGATGGTTTTATTCATTGTCTCAGAAGCAATGCTTTTTTTTGCTTTTTTTTGAGGATTTTTTCATGCAAGTTTAAATCCAGTACCTGAAATTGGATGTGTTTGACCTCCTAAAGGTATTGAAGCTTTAAATCCTTTTCATGTTCCTTTTTTAAATACTCTTGTATTAGTACACTCAGGAGCAATGGTTACTTGAGCTCACTATAGTGTTTTAGCAGGAAATCGCCGTGATGCTATTTCTGCATTAATTTTTACTATTTTATTAGCGGTATTTTTTACTTTTTTACAAGCATATGAGTATGTAAACGCTCCTTTTGGTCTTTCTGATAATGTTTATGGTTCTGTATTCTTTATGACTACAGGTTTACATGGTTTTCACGTAATTATTGGAACTCTTTTTTTAGCTGTATGTTTAATTAGATTAATTACTCATCATTTAACAAAAAAAATTCATGTAGGATTCGAAGCAGCAATTTGATATTGACATTTTGTTGATGTAGTTTGAATCTTTGTATTTATTTTTATTTATTGATGAGCTTTTCCTGTAGAAGTTTAATAACTAATAATTCTATTTAAAAGCATAGTTAGTATAAGACAAAATAGCTCAGTTTGGTTAGAGCGGTGGAATCATAATCCATAGGTCGTGAGTTCGAGTCTCACTTTTGTCATTTTTATTTTTAGATAAATTTCGTATGGCTAATTCTACTTCGATGTCTTTTTCTAGTTCATTTCGCTCATTTGTAATGCGTTGATTATTTTCTAGTAATCATAAAGACATCGGGATTTTATACTTAATTTTTGGAGCTTTTGCTGCAGTTATTGCAGTAGCACTCTCTTTATTAATCCGTATGGAATTAGCAGCACCTGGAGATCAAATTTTTCAAGGAAATTATCAATTATATAATGTAGCTATTACAGCGCATGGATTGATTATGCTTTTTTTTGTGGTTTTTCCTATTTTAGGAGGAGGTTTTGGAAATTACTTCGTTCCTTTAATGTTAGGGGCACCTGATATGGCATTTCCTCGTTTAAATAATATTAGTTTTTGACTTTTTCCTCCTGCTATCGCATTTTTATTATTATCTTCTTTAGTAGAATCTGGGGCAGGTACTGGATGAACTGTGTATCCTCCTTTATCTTCTATTCAAGGACATTCAGGGCCTTCTGTAGATTTAGCTATTTTTAGTTTACATGTTTCTGGGGCTTCTTCTGTTATTGGATCTATCAACTTTATTGTTACTATTTTCAATATGAGAGCACCTGGAATGTTTATGCATAAAATCCCTTTATTTGCTTGAGCTGTATTAATTACCGCTTTTTTACTTGTAATTTCTTTACCTGTAGTTGCAGGGGCTATTACAATGCTTTTAACTGATCGTAATTTTAATACTACTTTCTTTGATCCAGCTGGAGGAGGAGATCCTATTTTATATCAACATTTATTTTGATTTTTTGGACATCCTGAAGTATATATTTTAGTGCTTCCAGCTTTTGGTATTATTAGTCAAATTTTATCTAGAAATGCTCGTAAACCTATTTTTGGATATTTAGGAATGGTTTATGCTATTATTTCTATTGGAATCTTAGGATTCTTAGTATGAGCTCACCACATGTATACTGTAGGTTTAGATGTGGATACTCGTGCTTACTTTACAGCGGCTACAATGATTATTGGGGTTCCTACAGGGATTAAAATCTTTAGTTGAATTGCTACTATTTGAGGAGGTTCTTTAGATTTAAATAAAACTTCTTCTTTATGAGCACTTGGATTCTTAATTTTATTTTCATTAGGAGGTATTACAGGAATCGCTTTAGCAAATGCTGGTTTAGATATTGCATTTCATGATACTTATTACGTAGTAGGACATTTTCATTACGTACTTTCTATGGGAGCAGTTTTCGGAATTTTTGGAGGTTTTTATTTTTGATTTGAAAAAATTTTTGGATTAAGTTATCCTGAAATTTTCGGAAAAATTCATTTTTGACTTACTTTCTTAGGAGTAAATATTACTTTTTTCCCTATGCACTTCTTAGGACTTGCAGGAATGCCTAGACGAATCCCTGATTATCCTGATGCGTATGCAGGATGAAACTTTATTGCTTCTGTAGGATCTTATATTTCTATTATTGCATTTTTATTATTCTTTGTTCAAACTTATTTAGTATTCTTTAGTAAACCTGAAGATCAAGCTTTTGGAATTGAAGAAGCAAAAAAAAATGCTTCTGTAGAAAAAATCTTATTTTAACTTTTAAATATTCTAAATATTGTTTAGGTTCCTTCGTCTAATGGTAGGACATTACCTTTTCACGGTAAGAATATGAGTTCAATTCTCATAGGAATCAGTTTAACAAATATAGATTAATTGGTAAATCAGCTGCCTTCCAAGCAGTAGTTATGGGTTCGATTCCCATTATTTGTATTTTGGATAAATGGCTGAGTGGTTTAAGGTGTTAGTTTTGAAAACTAGCGTGTTGTTAAGGCACCGTAGGTTCGAATCCTACTTTATCCGTTATGTTTTCAAATTCTTATTTTGATCTTGGAATGGCAAAAGCTTGACAATTCGGATTTCAAATCCCAGCTTCTCCTGTGATGGAAGGTATAGTTAACTTTCATCATGATTTATTTTTTTTTTTAGTAGTAATTATAGGTTTTGTAGCTTATGTTTTATGAAGAAGTATCGTTCTTTTTAATAGTGATGCTAATAAAGTTCCTTATGTAGTTACTCATGCAGCAGCTTTAGAAATTATTTGAACTATTTTACCTGCAGTTATTTTAGTACTTATTGCAATTCCTTCTTTTTCTTTATTATATTCTATGGATGAAATTGTAGAACCTTTATTAACTATTAAAGTTATTGGACACCAATGATACTGATCTTATGAATTCGTAAATCCTTATTATTTATATAAAGATATGTTAAAATTACATGGTTTAAGTGATTTATCAAAACAATTTTTTTCTGATGATAGTGGTTCTGTTATTACTTATGATAGTTATATGATTTCAAATGATGATGCAGTATCTCGTGAACAACGTTTATTAGAAGTTGATAATAAGCTTTATTTACCTGTAGAAACTAATGTACGTCTTTTAGTTACTTCTGCAGATGTTATTCATTCTTGAGCAGTTCCTTCTTTAGGAGTAAAAATTGATGCTTGTCCAGGACGTTTAAACCAAACTTCTATTTTTGTAAAACGTCCAGGAATTTTTTATGGACAATGTTCTGAAATTTGTGGAGTAAATCATGGTTTTATGCCTATTGTAGTTTTTGGATTAGACTTATTAGGAGATGGTACTTCTTTAGATAGTATTAAAACAGAAGGAGTTTCTTCACTTTATTTTTTTTTTCTTAAAAAAAAATATGATTAATTTTTAGATTTTTTATATGTTTAATTTATTTATTATTATCTTTATTACAAGTTTAATTTTAGGTTCTTTAAGTTTATTAGTTTTAATGTTAAATACTATACATTCTTTATTACTTTTATTAGAATTATTTATTATAGGTTCTTTACTTTTATTTTTTTTTAAAGTAGAATTTTTAGGATTAATTTTTTTAATGATATATTTAGGAGCAATTCTTGTTCTTTTTCTTTTTGTTGTTATGATGCTTGATATTAAAACAACAGCAGTACAAAATGATGATTTAAATCAATTTATTTTTAAAGGTTTAGGGTTATTTTTTTTTATTCCAGTATTTGTTTGATGAATCTTCGGAGATGTTATTTTCTTATCCGCAATGTGACAATCCTTTGTAAAAACAGCAGTTCATTGGTCGTTTTCATTATCTATTCTTGATTTTTTTCAATTAATTAACTTTTCATCAAATTTAGAGGTAGTAGGTTGATATATTTTTGATTTTCAACCGATTTTATTTTTATTATGTGGTGTTATTTTATATATTGCAATGATAGGTGCTATTGTTGTTTCAGTAGATAGCCAAATGAATAGTAACCAAAAAATACAAAATGCTTTAGTGCAAGGAATGCGCCGCGGAAATATTATTTCTTATATGACTTCTCATGTGGACCAACGTCATTGAAAAATGATTCCTAAATTGCATTGAAGTCCTAATATTGTCCATTATCCCAAACCTAAGGGTTTTTTTTGGACATGATTAGGAAAGAATACATTTTAAAAATTTTTTTTAAGTACTTAAAAAGGGTGGTTAGCTCAATTGGTAGAGCATTTCATTTACACTGAAAGGGTTACAAGTTCGAGTCTTGTACCGCTCAAAATAATATTATTATTTAAATATGTTTGGATGATTTAGTATTTCTGATATCTGTATTTTTATAAGTTTATGTTTCATTTTTTTAGCTTTAATAGGTTTGTTGATTAACCGTTTAAATATTCTTATTAGTTTAATTTGTATTGAATTAATGTTTTACGGTGTTAATATTTCGTTAATTATTTTTAGTTCTATATTAGACGATCAGTTTGGAAGTTCGGCGACACTTTTTATTGTAACGGTAGCTGCTTCAGAATCTGCAATAGCACTCGCGCTGCTTGTACGTTTTTTTAGAGGTTTTAATGATATTTTTTTAGAAGATTTTTAATAATATGTTACAACGCGGTTCTGTAGTAGAAATTGTAGATAATTCAGGAGCACGTGTAGGTAGATGTATTTGTGTTCTAGAAGGATTTTTTAATAAAACTGCTGTAGTAGGATCTTTAATTGTCCTTTCTATCCGTGGTATTAGATCAGGTAGTCGTCGTGTAAAAGCAGGGCAGGTATCTTTAGCTGTAATTGTACGTACAAAAGCTTGAACTAAATTTAAAGATGGGAGTCAGTCACGTTTTCAACGAAATTGCGCTGTATTATTAACTAGAAAAAAACAAATTTTAGGGACTAAAGTTTTTGGTCCTGTATCACGACAATTAAGAAAAAAAAAATATTTACGTATTTTATTAGCTTCTGGTTCTAATTTCTTTTAATAATTATGAAAAATCTTTCTTTAATAAATAAAGATTTATATTACATAAGTACCTTTAATAAGAAATATTATAATTCTCAAAAAAAAGAAATTAGTTTTCAAGTTAGTTGTCCTTTAATACAAACAGGTTTTCATAAAAAAAATTATTTTAATTTTATTTATTTTTTATTTTTTGTATCTAATATTAAACCAAAATTACGTATTGCTAAAAGTAGTAATGCTCTTTTAAAAGTACGTAAAGGGGCTTTAATTGAAACTTTTTTTTCTTTACAAAATTTTCAAGAATTAAAAACTTTATTTTTTTTTTTAGATTTTAATTCTTATATTAAAGATTTTAAAACTTCAATGTATAAGAATTCTTCAATGAATAATTCTTGAAAATTAAAATTAAAAATAGAATCAAAAAATTTACATTTTCTTCAATTATTATTAGGGCAATCTTTTTTTTTTCATTTGGTGTTTCAATTTCCTCATTTATGTAAAAAAAAACAGCTTTTTTTAATATCAACTTTATAATTTATGAATTTTTTATTATTAGAAAAAACAGTAAAATTTAAATATTTAAGACATTTTTTTAAAAAAGCAAATAAGTCATTAGCTCTATATTTAGTATTAAATCAAAGAAAAAATTTATCTTTATTAAAGACTAAATACAATTTAATGACAATGCAAGTACCTAATCTTTTTCTAAATTTATTATTAGACAAAAAAAGTAAGTTAAAATGGAAATGATTATCAATTTTACAAGGAATTATTTATCTTTGTGTAAGTTTTGATTATAATTTTAATGTTTCAAATTTAAAAAGTTTAGTAAATAGCAAAAAAGATTTTTTTATTTTAGGAGGATTTTATCGTAATTTATTTTTATCTTGAGAATCATGAAAATGATTCTTAGAGAAAATTTCATTATTAGGCCTTTCTTCTCAAAAAGAATTACGTTTTGCTTCTTTAGGTAATTTTTTATTTAAAGTTATATATTTTTTATCATTTTTTATATTAATGAATTTATTATATATTAAATTATTATTTAAACAAATTGAAAATTTAGAAATTTAATTTAAATAATGGCTACACGTTCCCAATTAATTGAAAATCAAAGAAAAAAAAAATTTAGGTCTGCAAGAAAAGCTGCTTTACAAGGAAATCCTCAAAAAAAAGGAACAATTGTAAAATTAATTGTTCGTAGTCCAAAAAAACCTAATTCTGCAAACCGTAAATTAGCTTACGTACGTTTAGTTACTGGAAAAAAAGTTTACGGTTATATTGGAGGAATGGGTAAACATGGTTTACAAGAGCATTCAGTTGTTTTAATTCGTGGAGGACGTATTAAAGATTTACCAGGGGTAAAATACCGCTTAATTCATGGAGTTTATGACTTCCCGGGAACATCTGGGAGAAGAACTGCTCGTTCTAAATATGGAGCGAAAAGTCCTTTTGTTACTTAAATTCTATTAAAAAAAAGTTGAATTATATAAAAATTTTAAAAGTGAGAAAACTTGGACATTTATATTAATTATTAATTATGTTTATTAAAAGAAAATTAAAAGAAACTGAAATTAAAGATTTTACATTAAATTTTGGTCCACAGCATCCTGCAGCACATGGTGTTCTACGTCTTATTTTAGAATTAAATGGAGAGACTATTAAAAATGCGGATCCGCATATTGGTTTATTGCACAGGGGGACTGAGAAGTTAATTGAAAATCGTAATTATTTACAAGCTTTACCTTATTTTGATCGTTTAGATTATGTATCTATGATGGTACAAGAACATGCTTATTCTTTAGCAGTAGAGCGCTTATATGGTATTAATATTCCACAACGTGCTCAATGGATTCGAGTTCTATTTTCAGAAATAACACGAATTTTAAATCATTTATTAGCTATAGGTTGTCATTCTATGGATGTAGGGGCTATGACTCCGTTACTTTGAGGTTTTGAAGAACGTGAAAAATTAATGGAATTTTATGAACGTGTTTCTGGAGCAAGAATGCATGCTAGCTATATACGTCCTGGAGGAGTCGCGCAAGATCTTCCAAGCGGTTTTGTTGAAGATGTCTATAGCTTTATTTTAGATTTTTCTGTACGTTTAGACGAAATTGAAGAGTTATTGACTAATAATCGTATTTGAAAACAGCGCTTAGTTAATGTAGGTATTGTAACTGCAAAACAAGCAATTCAAAATGGATTTAGTGGTGTTTTACTTAGAAGTACAGGAATTCCTTGAGATTTACGTCGTAGTCAACCATATGAAATTTATGATAAAGTACCTTTTCGTATTCCTGTGGGAACACGTGGTGATTGTTATGATCGTTATTTAATACGTATGCAAGAGATGCGTCAAAGTTTACGTATTATGATGGCATGTTTAAAATATTTACCTGGAGGCTCTATTAAAAGTGATGATAAAAAATTTGTACCACCATTACGTTGAGAAATGAAAAATTCTATGGAATCTGTAATTCATCATTTTAAATATTTTACTGAAGGTTTTAAAGTACCTGCAGGCCAGACATATGCTGCTGTAGAGGCTCCTAAAGGAGAAATGGGAGTTTTTCTTATTTCGGATGGATCTAATCAACCGTTTCGCTGTAAAATTAAAGCACCGGGTTTTTTTCATTTGCAAAATTTACCTGAAATGACAAAACACCATATGATTGCAGATGTTGTTACTATTATAGGTACCCAAGATATTGTATTTGGGGAAGTTGATCGTTAAAACTGCAAGATTTTATTTAAAAAGGATAAAAAAATTTAAATTTTATAATTTTTGATTATTTAGTTTATACTGAAAAGTATAAACGCACCTAGTGCTATAATGTTAATAGCTATAGGTTCTACAAAAATTAGAGAATAATTATTCAATAATATATATGAAATACTAAAAATTAATAAAAAACTTAAAGAAATTATTAATAAATAATGAAATAAAAAAGTAAAAGGTAATCTATTCATACGGGTAGTTATATTATATAAAAGACGATATAGACCTTCAGGACCTAAAAATTCTATAATTCCACGATCTATTTTTTGATAAGTTTGTTTATAACCAAAATTAAGAATATTTTGATTTATTCATTCATTATAAATTTTATCAAAAAATCATTTTTTATTTAAAAAAGTGTAAAGAATACGGAAAGTTTTATTTAATTTAATTTTTAAAAATAGTGTAGTAAAATAAGTGTTTAATGTATTATATATTAAAAAACTAGAAAAAGCTCCTAAAAAAGTAAAAATTAAAGGAAGTAGTTTTATTAAATTATCTAAATTTTCTAATTCTAAAAAAGTATTATTATCGTATAGTCTTCCTATACTAGTTTGTCAATAATTTGAAGCAAATCCTATAATAAGCTCATTAAAAAGATATCCTGCACAGAATCCTGCAACTGATAAAATAATTAATGGGGCATTCATTCAAAAACCACTTTCATGGCTTTTTTCAAAATAATTTTTAAAACCTAAAGGTTTTTGTAAAAATGTACGCGCAAGCGAACGTACTGAATAAAAAGCTGTAATAAAAGCTCCTAAAATTCCTAAAGAAAATCCAAAAGAACTTTCTAAAGTTAAAAAAGAAGATCCTGCTTCTAAAATAGCATCTTTTGAAAAAAATCCTGTTAAAAAAGGGAATCCTATTAAGGATAAAGATCCTATTAAAATAACTATAAAAGTAAAATATAAAAAATTTTTCAATCCACCGAATTTACGCATATCTTGCTCATCTTGTAGAGCATGAATAACAGAACCTGCTCCCATAAATAAGGCTGCTTTAAAAAAAGCATGATTAGTTAAATGATAAAATGCTACATCATAATGTGAAACACCACAAGCAAAAACCATATACCCTAATTGACTACAAGTAGAATATGCAATCACACGTTTTAAATCATTTTGTACTAATCCTATAGTTCCTGCAATAAAAGCTGTTAAACTTCCTAATATAGTAATAAGAATTCCAATATTAGGGCTATATTCAAAAAGATAAAAAGTACGACAAATTAAAAAAACTCCTGCTGTAACCATTGTAGCAGCATGAATAAGTGCAGAAACGGGTGTAGGCCCTTCCATAGCATCTGGAAGTCAAGTATGTAATCCTATTTGTGCTGATTTTCCTACAGCTCCTACAAAAAGTAGTAGACTAATCAAAGATATAGTTTCAAAAGACAAACTTCCAATATATGTTAAATAGTGTTGTGAAAAATAAGTAGAAGAGATTTGTAATAAATCATAATCAATTGTTTTAAAAGTGGTAAAAGTAAGGAATAATCCGAGAGCAAGACCGAAATCTCCAATTCTATTTACTATCATGGCTTTTAAAGCAGCTTTATTAGCTTGTAATCTATGAAATCAAAAATTGATTAATAAATAAGAACATAATCCTACTCCTTCTCAACCCATAAACATTTGTAATAAATTATTTCCTGTAACTAAAATAAGCATAAAAAAAGTAAAAAAAGAAAGGTAACTCATAAATCGTTGTACATGTGGATCTTCTTGCATATATTCTAAAGAATAAATATGTACACAAGTAGAAATACTAGAAACCACAATTAGCATTAAAGCTGTTAAAGAATCAAATAAAAATACTCATTTGATGTCAAGTAAATTTGAGAATATTCAATAGAAACATTCTACGTTAATTGTATTTTGTGATACAATAATTTCAGATAAAATATTAAGTGCAATACATGTTGTAATTAACATATTAATTATACTTAAAGTAAGAAGGTCTTTTTTATTAAAAAAAAAACTAAAAAAAATTAATGATAAAAAATTAAGTAAAGGTAGAAATAAAATAAGTAAGTACATAAAATTTTTGTTTTTATATCTTTTGAATTAAAGTATATAGTATAATACTAATTATTTTTTTTTTTATAGAATTTTTTATAAAGTTTTAGATTTTGTGATGTGACTTTATAAAACAAAAAAAAACCTTTTGTATAGTGATGATAACTAAATGAAAATTTCTCTAGTAGAAAAACAATGAATGTTAAAAAAACCAGCTAAATCTATATTTTTAGTCTTACCATCTTTTTTTATTTTTTGTAATAAACGTTTAAGTTTATTTCGTCTTAAACGTTCAACTCGTCGTTCTTGTAAAACAGCTATACGCTTTATTCGTAGAAACCAAGGGTTTCCTGTACACGGTCAGCGTACTTGTTCGAATGGAAAGACTGCAAAAAAAAAATTATGAAAAAAAATTAATTAATGTTTTTATCTAAATTAAAATATTTAAAAAAACAAAAACTAAGTAAAAATCAAAAATCTGGACGTAATAATTCAGGACGTATTACTGTACGTAGACGTGGAGGAGGTCATAAACGCTCTATTCGTATTATTAATTGAACAGGAGAGTTAAAAAATTCGTTATTAATTGGAGTTTCTTATAACCCTATTAAGTCAGGGATGCTTTTCCAATTTATTAATAAAGAATCAGGAGAAATCTTTTATCAACCGGCAACTTCGAAATTCTCTTTATTAGAAGGTTTAAATTTAAATGAAACTTCTAGTCAAGATTCTTTTCGTGAGCCTTTGAGTAATTTTAATATTGGAGAATTTTGTAGTCATATAGGATCTTCTTCTAAAATTAATTATATTAAAGCTTCAGGATCTGTAGGTAAAGTATTACAGCGTTATACTTGAATTAAAAACTACATGTTAATAGTTTTACCTTCTGGAGAACAAAAATTATTTTTAAAAACTCAATCCGCTGTTAAAGGTGCTAATTTAGGAAATACTAAATTATTTGAAAAATTAAAAATGGCAGGACGTTCTCGTTGGTTAAGTAAACGCCCTTCTGTAAGAGGAGTAGCAATGAATCCTATCGATCATCCTCATGGAGGAGGTGAAGGTAAAACTTCTGGAGGTCGACCTTCTGTAAGTAAATGAGGACGTTTAACTAAAAACGTGAAAACTCGTAAAACAAAACGTGCTCTTTGACAAATTTTTAGTCGAAAAAAAAAATAAAGTTTTTATGCATAGACGCTCAAACTGAAAATTTAATTACGTTCATAAAGATTTGTATCAGTTTTTTTTTTTAAATGATAAAAATGTAATTTATAAAACACAAGCTCGAGGGAGTACCATTTTACCTTTAATTATGAATATTAATGTAGGAGTACATGACGGTTATACTTTTTTTAAATTAACCCCTAATGCTTCTATGGTAGGGTATAAACTTGGAGAATTCGTACGTACTCGTCAAGCATTCCGTTATGGGAAAAAATAACTTTTAATTTATGGGAATCAAAGGACAAAAAGTTAACCCCGTAGGATGACGTGTAGGTTTCTATAGAAAATGAAAAACTTTATGATATGAAGAAAGTTGAAATTATGGTTTAATGTTAAATAAAACATTACGTATTAATGAATTAATGCAAAGTTTCTTATTATATAAGCGTTTACCCGCTTTAAATTGTAATATAATGGTAGCTAATCAAGGAACAGAAAAATTTATAATTTTAGTTTATTTTTACAATTTACGCGAAGAAGAAACCTCACAAGTAAAAAAACGTCGTAAAAGATTAAGAGGAGCTTCTCGTTTTCAATCGGTTAGAATTTTATGAGATTTTGAAAAAAAATATACTCGTATAAAAAAACAAAAGCGGTTAAAAATTTTTTCAGCTTTAAAATCATCAAAAAATGAAATTCTATTTAATAAGAAATTATTAGAAGATGAAAAAGTAGTTGCAAAAAGAGTTACTTATAAAGCATTATATTTTCGTACATTTTCTAGAAGAAAATTACGTCCTTTAAAAAAATATACAATTTTATCTAATACATTTTTAAAAGATTCGTCTAAAATGTTACATCAATTCTTTTTTTCAAAAAAAAAAGAACAATCATTTTTTTTCGAAAACTATTTTTTATATTTTTTTCAAAAAAAAATAAATAGTTTTGATATATCAATGGTTACTTATTTAAAAAATTATTGATTATTATTTTTAGAATCTCCTTTACTAGCTTCTTTTTTAGCATTAAAACATGATGAAGAATTTATTCCAGATCTTCAACGTGTTCATGCTTTTAATGAACATGATATGTCATTATTTTTTTATAATAGTTTTTCTATAAGTCAAGGTTTAAGTATGGCTGCATTAATGAAAATTAAACAACAAAAAGAAACTATTAAATTACTTCCTGTATTTAATTTAGAAGATACTTTACTAAAAAAAAAATTAACTTTAAAAGCAAATTATTTTCTTAAACGTTTAACAGATTTAAGTTTAATTTTACAAAAAAAAAAAGCAAAAAAAACTGCAGCAGAAATTGCTGAAGAAAATAATAAAAAAAATTGACGTTTACGTCGTGAGTTAAGTCTCCACCAAAAATTAATAGGTATTCGAGAGTTAGCTATTCAACGTAAATTTGTACGATTAAAAATGCTTCCTTATAAACAAGTGTGAATGACACATTTTAATCCCGCAGTTTTTAAATTTAATAAATTATCTTTACCTACTTTAGCAGACGCTCACTTTAGATCAAAAATTTTACGTTTATATTTAGAAAAAATAAGTTATCATATTTACTATTCTTTTCCGTATATTACATTAGCAGGGATTAGAAAATCGATAGAACTTTCAAAAAAACGTCGCGCTGAGGCAAAAAAAAAAAAAAAAGAAGACCTTCCTTTAAAAGATGTTATTTTACAAAATTTTGGTAAAGATTTACATAATAAAATTCATTTAAGTAATAAAAAATGATTTTTTTCTTTACAACATTTACATCATTCTTTACAATTTATTTTACAGTCAAAAGTTGATATTTTTTTTATTAATACTCATAGTTTATTAAGATATAAAACAAGATTAATTCCTTTAGATGTTAAAGGATCTATTCGTAAATTAGGGGCAGAATACTTGTGACGTCATACTAAATTACAAAAAATTAATACAAATCGTCAATATCAAAAAGTATTAAAAAATCCTTTTTTAATCGAACGTAGAGGAAAACGAAAAGGACCCTTTTTACGTGATTTTGTATTATTAATACTTATTGCATTACTTACTCGAAATTTTAAAGTTTTATTAAAATTTATAAATTATCAAACAAAAAATATGTCTAAAACAAAAAGGCAAATCCCTTTTATTCGTTTTTTAATGCGCCTGATTACAAACCTTGCAGGAAGTGTAGTACGTGTTAAAGGACTTAGAATTCAATTTAAAGGACGTTTTGATCGTTGAAATAGAACAAAATCTTTAGTATTTACTAGTGGAAATATTCCTTTACAGCGTAAAGATGCTGATATAGAATATGGATCTTCCCACGGTCTTGTAAAAAAAGGAGTCTATGGTATTCGACTTTGAGTTTGATACGGTCGTTATTACCATAAATCTTATAAAAATCTTTTTATAAGTTATTGATATTTTAAACGTAATTAATTTATGAAACATTTTCCACCAAGAAAAAAATATAAAAAAAATTTTTCTAAACATTTAAGTTTTCGTAAAACAACACAAAATAATGGTTTAGTTTATGGAAATATTGGTTTACAAGTTGCTGAATATGGTAAAATTTCTCATTTACGCTTGAATGCTTTAAAAAAAATTTTAACTTTTTCATTACAACGAAAGGGTAAAATTTGATTACGAGTGTATCCGATGATACCTAAAACGAAAAAGCCTCTTGAAGTACGTATGGGTAAAGGTAAAGGAAATCTTCATTATTGAGAAACCACTATCTTTCCTGGAGAAATTCTCTTTGAATTAACAACTGTTGATTCTAAAATTGCCGTAAACGGTCTTAAGCAAGTAATGAAGCGCTTAGGCCTTAAATCTCGAATCATACATAAATATGACCAACTCTAATAAAATTTTAATAGAACAACAATATACCAAATTATTACCTCAAAAATCATTTTTTGTACAAAAATTAATAAATAAAAAAAAAAATTCAATTATAAAATCACAGTTAAATAAAGCTGAACTTGCATATACAAAACCAAAAAGAAATAGATTTAAAGAAATATCAAATTTAAATTCTTTTGAATCATTAAATCCCCCTATTACAAACAAATACTTTAAGATTAAATTATTTGGTTACAAAAGATTAGTTAAATCTTTTCTTATAAAAAAAGGAAAATCAAAAAAATTTCAAAATTTTACTTATAAATCACATATGTTTTTAAATAAAAGATATCCTCAATTTAGATTAAAAACTCATATTGAAATCTTTTTTAATCGCTACGCGTTTCCTAAAATTGCAATTGAAAAATATCCTATTTTTCGTAAACGCCGTAGTAAACGACCTTATCATACTTATAAGTTATTGGGAACTCATGTAGAACAAAAATATATTTTTAATTTTTTTAAAGATCATTTACGTCAAAAACTTCAACGTAATCTTGAAACAAAATTTGAATCTATTTTTTTAACTTTAGCTTCAAAAAAAATAGATTTAAATAGTGTTCAACGAAAAAAAAATAAAAATATGGTTGAAAAATGATATCAATTTCATCAAGGCCGTTTTCGTTTTTTAGCTAAAGAAAAAAAGATAAAAAGACAAGAATTTTTGATTAATCATAAAGATAAATTTGATAATCCTAAAAAATTAGCTAAATTGATAAATCCTCAATTTATTCGAAGAAAAAAAATGACACGAAAAGAATTAAAAAGGTTTAGAGAATTTCGTAAATTAGAACGAAATCGTAAATCTTATCCTGAAGTTATAAGTAAACTTTTTAAATTTAAACATCCTTGAAAAAGATGTTATCAGTCAGCTAGAATTTTACCGGATTTAAGAACTTTTATTATAAAAAAAACTCATCATTATTGAGAGAATACTCATATTATTCAAAGAAAAAATTTTGTACATCAAATTAAAACAAGAAAACCTGATGTAAATAAAGTTCGTAAATTTAATTGAGTATTAAAAGGATATAATTTATATTTAAATGCTCGTCATGAATTTTCAACAGGGACTTATCGTTATAATACTCATGCTGTAGATACTCAAGAACATTTAAGAGAAAATTTTTTATCAAAACTTCCTGCGTTAAAAAAAAATGAAGATAAATTTTGACGTACTTTAAATAAAATGCCTAGTTTACAATCAAATTTTTTAAAATCTCGTACAGTATTGTATTATACTCGAAAAAAAGAAACGACTCGAGAACATGAATGAGCACTTAAGTATGCTTTTAAACAAACAAATTTAGAGCGCAAAGTTTTTCATAATAGAAAAATTAAATCATTAGTAAAACGTATTAAAATAAAACATACAAATGCTGATGAAGACGATTATGTTAATATAAATAAAAATGTTTCGTATGTTATACCTGTTGCGTCAGAGCCCTCTCATTATATAGGAATTGCTCCTTGACGAAGTTCCCCTAGTGTTATTTTTGATTTACATATAGATCGAGAATTATTTGAGCATGAGAAAGACTGGCGTACTGTAGATATTTGAAGAAAAGCATACCAAGAAACTGCAAAATTATATGATATTGCTAGACCAAAATATGCTTTTTGCGTAGCGTTTACTTTTTATAAATGAAGAAAAAAATCAATGCTTCCAACTTCATCTTTATTAACTTTAATTGAAAAACAAACTTTAAAGTCTTCTCCTAGTTTTGATGTGTTACTATCAAAAATTTTTTTATGAAATACTGCTAATTATTTACGACAAGTGGGTACAATTTATCCTACTTTTTTTCCTGCGCCTGTTACTGTTAAAGTATTTCATAGATCACGTCCTTATATTATAAAACATAGGAAAGCAATACGTAGCTTACAAAGAGTCACATCTTTAAATCGTGAGTATATTCTTCCTTACACAAAATTTCGAGTTAAGGATGTTTTTAATTCAAAAAAATTTTTGAATAATTATAAAAAAAAATTTAATTTTCTTTGTAATAAATATTCAAAAATTTCGAAAAATTATTGTTCTATAGCTAATAGTCCTTTTACTTTAAAACTTAAAAATCAAAAAGAAATTAAAAAAAATAAAGTAAAAAGATATCTTGATTCTTATAAACCCTTAATTGTAAAAGGTCCGAAAACAGCTCCTTGATTAACTAAAAATAGAGCTTTATATGAAGACAAAAAAGATTTTAGTGTATCTACTTGAGCAAAGGTATATACTGAAGAGTTTTTATCTTTTTATACACTTTCTATCTCTAGTTATTTAAAAGATCCTTTATTTAAAAATTATAAATGACTTAAAAAACAACGTCACTATTATCGCCGTTTTCCGATTATATTGAGAGGAATTTTTTTCAACTATACAAAAGGTAAAGAGCTCCATTTTAATACAAATAAAAGTATTATGAAAATTTATGATAAAAAGGCTGCTAAAAAAGAACCGGGTTTTGAGGAGTATTTAGTATCATCACATTTTGCTATTGCAGAACCTTATAAATACTTAACATATTTTACAAGTACTTTTAATAAAAATCATCTTGATATTACCGCTTGACGTTTATTAGAAAAAGAGTTTTTTGCAGAGTGTTTAAAAATCAATAAAAAACCTGTCCTAGGTAATGAAAGAAAATTTCGTTTTCAAAAGATTACTTCAAGCACAGGGAGCCATTTTATTACTGCTTTGACTATTAATAAACCTTTTTGAAATTTAACAAATTTCGAGGATTTAAAAAATAAACCTCAAATTAAAAATTTTTCTGCAGGTAAATTTTCATATACAGGTTTTGTCCGTTCAAATATTTTTTTTAATGATTTTATTTATAATATACCGTCGTGTTTAAAAACAGCACTTCCTACTTATAGAAAAAAATTTCCTACAGTTTTTAAAAAAAATAATTTTATTTTAAATTTTCAAATAAAAAGTTGAACGAAAGAAAGTTTACATATGTTTAATAAAACTTTTGAATCGAGATTAGCTTTTGGTATCAATAAATTGAATATTCGAATTAAAAGTTTACCTATTCAAAAAAAAGTTACACGAAGAACTGTTTTAACATCTCCTCATGTAAATAAAAATGCTCAACAACACCTAGATCAAATAAAGTATTCTAAAATTTATTTGTTAGAGTGCTATGGAGTACATGATTCAAAACAAATTTTTGCTTTAATTTGAAAATTAATTTTTTTAGATTTAAAAGCAAATAGTCTTGAATTAAAGTTTATTTCTTCTATTAAGAAGAAATAGATAACGGGATATAGCGCAGTGGTAGCGCATTTGTTTTGGGAACAAAAGGTCGTGTGTTCGAATCGCACTATCCCGAATTCTCTAGTAGCTCAGTGGTAGAGCGGATGGCTGTTAACCATTAGGTCGTTGGTTCAAATCCAACCTGGGGAGAATTTAAAGCATCCTTAGCTCAAAGGAAGAGCAGCAGCCTTCTAAGTTGACGGTTATAGGTTCGAGTCCTATAGGATGTAACTTGGTAAGAGGCAGTGGCTGAGTGGTTAAAGGCGGTAGACTGTAAATCTATTGAATAATTTCTACGTTGGTTCGAATCCAACCTTCCTCAATAGCCCGAATAGCTCAGGGGTAGAGCAGAAGACTGAAAATCTTTGTGTCGGTGGTTCAAGTCCTCCTTTGGGCATTTTTTTTTTTATGATAAATTATAATTATATTTTTACTGATATATTATCACCTTTAAGTTTAAGTTTCAATAATTTTTATTTACTGAAAAGTATTTATTATTTCTTATTATGTACTATTTTTCCTACTCTTTTTGTAGGTCTTTCTCGAAGTGCTGAGATTTTAGTGTATAGTCCTCTAGAGATAATACTCCCCGCTAGTGTAACATTAGCATCTTTGAGTCTTTTTCAGTTAGAAAGTTTGGTTGATGTAGCATGTGCTGATTACATACAAACTCAAGAACGCTTTTTATTGTTTTATCCTTTATTAAGCCATTCATTTTCATTACGAGTAGGTATTGTAACTTTAGCTCATGATTTAGAGTGATTATCTTCACTTTGTTCTATTTTCCCTAATGCTAATTGAGCTGAAAGGGAAGCTTGAGATATGTTTGGAGTAGGTTTTTTAAGCCATCCTGATCTCCGTCGTATTTTAACCGATTATGGTTTTAAAGGACATCCGTTACGAAAAGATTTCCCCTTATTAGGGTATCTGGAGGTGTCTTTTAATAATTTAGTAGAATTTGTAGAATATTTACCAGTGTCTATAAGTTTATCCCCTCGTATATTTGCCGTTACAAACGAGCTTGCATTTGCGTATTGTTAATTAAATAAGAATGATGTTGTGGACTTTTTTTTGAGAAATAGAAATGATCTGATTATTAGTTTTATTTATTTGTTTTAGTTTTTTTGTTGAATTAAAAAGTTCAGCAATAAGCTCTTTATGTTTAATGTTTTTTTTTTGAGTTATTTTAGTAACTCAGTTATCTTTTTCTTTAAAAAATTTTTTAATTCTAAATCCAGGAGAAACTTTATTATTAGATTCGTCTATAATTAATTTCTTTTTTACATTTTTATTTTTATTTGTTACAGTATATTTTTGACAAATTTTCTTTTCAAAAATGAATAAAAAAATGGAATTTGCTACTTTAATTTTTTTTATTTTAGTTTTAGGCTTACTTTTATTTAAAATGAATAATTTTTTAGAAATTTTTGTAGTTATAGAAGCGCTTAGTTTTATAGCTTACATTTTAGCAGGTTTCGAAAAAGATACTAAAATAGCTTCTTCTGTGGGAATTCAATATTTGATTATAGGAAGTATTTCTTCAATCTTTTTAGCTTTATCATTTATTTTAGTTTATAATCAATTCAGTACTACTACTTTTTTAAATTTATTATTGATAAATTTAAATTTTTTTGAAGAACAATTTTTTTCAATGAATAGCGCATCATTTTTTATTGAAAATAATTTAATTTTTTTAAGTATTTTTAATTTAAAAAATATTTATACTTTTATCAAAAAATATTTTGTTAAAAGTTTAACTTTAATATTAAGTTTATTTATGATGAAATCCAATAGTATAAAATTAGATAACGAAAAACCTTCCACTTTAATGAGTGGTAGTCCATTTGACGGACATTTTAAAAATAATTTCGGTATTTCAATGGAAGATGCTGTTATAATTATGGAAAAAAAAGGTCAACTTTTAGCAGAACAATATTCATTTATATTTTTTGAATGATGAAATTGAAAGACCTGAGTTCACGGGTATTTTCCGGAGCCAAATTCAGAAGCTTATAATATTTTTTGAAATCTTGTTAAAACAAAAATTAAAGACCATGATTTCAAATTTTTCTTTAATCGTGATTATTTTGTTGAACAAGTTATGAATCATTACACAGAACTTAAAGTTACAGGTGATCTATGAATGTATGATGGTTGAAGTATGGATATGCAAGTAGAGACTGAAGTTATTAATTTTTTTAATGATTGAGCTGCTAGTCCTGGAAATCTTTCTTTAGGTTATAAAGTAAAACACCATTATTCTTCAGAAAATTTTCCTTTCACTTATAAATCTTCAGATGAGTTAGTTTATACGGGAGAGCCTGTAATTTATTCCCCTGTTCAAGAAGGTGTAACATCTCAAAATGGTGTAGAAAATGAAACTGAAATTTCTTCTGTGCCTACAGAAACAAATAAATCTGAAAAAAAAAATAAAAAAGATGATGATGGTGGAGATGATTCAGGAGGTACTAGTCATACTGAAGATTCTTCTTCTCTAGAAGGAGAAGTGGAAACAACTTCTATTGACGACTCCGTAAATAGTATTATATCTGAATTATTTGATTTTAATTCAGAAGTTTTATCTAATACTTTATTTTTAAATTTGGAACAATGAAATTTTTCAATTTATGGTACTATTATTATAGTTTTAAGTTTTTTAATAGGGACTTTATTTTATAAAATTAAAGGAGCTCCTTTTCATATTTGAGCTCCTACAGTTTACACTAGAATGCCTACAGGGTCTATGGTTATACTGGTAACTATTTTTACTTTAATTTTTAGTTTATATTTCTTTCAATTGTTTTTTAAAATTTTTTATCTGTACTCTAATTTTTTTAGTCAATTTTTTATTTTAGGAGGAATCTTATCTTTAATTTTTGGTTTTTTAGGAGCTTTTGATCAAAAGATTTTAAAAAAATTTTTTATCTATAGTTCTATAGGACACGTAGCATTTTTGTTATTTTCTTTTATAGCTCCTTACACTTTTCAAAGTGGAACTAGTCTTCTTATGTATTTATTAATTTATTTAGTTTCTACTTTTTTATTATGGTTTTTAATTACACATAATACAAAAAAAATTGAATTTTTATCTAACTTATTAGTTAATATTAAAGAAAATTCTTTATATTTTTTCTTATTCGTTATTATAGTTTTTTCAATGAGCGGAATTCCCCCATTAGCAGGATTTTTTATTAAATTTGATATACTTTCTATTCTTGCTTTATCTAATGAATTTTTAATTTTATTTATTACTTTATTGATTACTGTAGCGAGTTTTTATTACTATTTAAGATTAGTTAAAATTTCGAGTTTTGAAAATTTTAAATCTTATTTACTTCAGTTTTTAAAAATCGGAAGTTTTTGAGTTTATATACGCTTAGTATTTTTATTTGTATTCATTATGCTTTTATTATTTTTTCCTATTATTTTTGAACAAAGTTTTTATTACGTACTTTCTTTTATTTTTTAAAGAAGTACCGTAGCTATGTAACATATTGGTAATGTTTAAAATTGCAAATTTTAAAAAAGCAGTTCGATTCTGCTCATAGCTTTAATAAAGGGGATATAGTTCAGTTGGTAGAATAGGTGCTTTGCATGTACTTGGTCATCGGTTCGAGTCCGATTATCTCCAATAATTTTTATGAAAAGTCGTTTGTTTAGAGATAGAAATCTCCGAGTATACGCTAAAAAAAATGAAATTAAAATTAAAGCTTTACGCTTACTTAGTGAAGATCTTAGTTTGCCTTTTGTGTTACGTCATAAAATTTTTTTACACTTAACACAAAAGCAAAAATGAGCTTCATTAAATCGCGTTAAAAATCGTTGTCTTGTTACTCAACGTTCTCGTGGGGTTTTTCGTTTAACAAAAACTTCACGTTTAACGTTTAGAAAATTAGCAACTCAAGGATTATTACCGGGAATTCGTTTAGCTACTTGATAATATTTAAAAATGATTTTATTAAATCATTTAATTACTGTTATTAAATTAGCTAAAAAATCAGGTAATAAAAATATTTTTATTGGTATTAAAGCTTCTTTCTTATGTTATGATTTTTTACGTATTTTATTAAAACAAGGTTTTATTAAAAACTTTCGTGAAATAAAACAAAAAAGAAAAGAAGGTTATGTTATTGAATTTCGTTTTGACGAGAGAGGTAACAATATTATTAAAAATATTCAATTTGTCGCATCAAATCAAGTTTTCTCTACAGTAAAAATTAGTGCATTATGAAAAAAAGAAAAAGGGCAAGGTCTTTTTATTCTTTTAACTCCGCAAGGTCTTTTAACAGATATTGAGGCTCGTAATTCTAATGTAGGAGGAAAACTTGTATCTATTATTGTGTAAATATTTATATGCTATTATTAAGTCTTAATCGTAAACAAATATCTTCTAATTTAAGATTACATCTTAGTCAAAAGCAGTGACTTGGTTTTCAAGGCTCATCAAATTTTTTATATTATATTTTTCCAGGGAATATTAATGTAATTTCTACAAAATTTCAAGATTATTTTTTATTAGATAAAATTTTTGAAAAACAACGTTCACAAATTTTAAAAAAAATAAAAAATATTTTTTTGAATATTGAATATAATTATAGTATAAAATTAAAAGTTATCGGAGTAGGTTATAAAATAGACCCAATGCCTTCTCAAAAAATTTTAAATTTAAAATTAGGGTTTAGTCATGAAATACAGTTTCCTTTAGAACCTGGTATTTTTTGTAGACGTTTAAATGATCGTTCTTCAATTTATATTTTTTCATCTAATGACCCTCAAACTTTAAAAAATTTTTTAGCTCGTTTAAAAAAATATCGTCCGGTTGAACCTTATAAAGGAAAAGGGCTTCGTTATTTAACTGAAACTATTAAACGTAAAGAAGGAAAAAAAAGTAATTTATAATTATGAAACGTCTTACAGTAAACCAAGTAAAAGTAAAACAATTTACATATTTAAGAGCACAAATAGGTCATAGACGACGCATTTTAGATAAAACAATGAATTCATATGTAGCAGGAAATCAACAAGATATTTCTATTTTAAATAGTATTTTTATACTATGGTCTTGAGAACGAGCTTCTCAAATATTAACACGTGTTTTTTTATTTAGACAAAAATTTGTTTTTTTATCTACTAATAAATTTATACCTAATTCATGACTAAATAATTTTTTAGAATGGCATTTCCAATTAAAAAATAATAGATATCCTCATTTTTTAGGATATGTAGGTACTAATTGATATGGAGGTCTCCTTTCTAATTGGTCCAAATTATGAGCTTTTGTATTATTAGTTTTTAAAGATTTATTAAAAAAAAAACATGTATCAAAAACACGCCATTTATTGATGAAAAAATTAGCAGGACGTATTTCTAAAGGAAATCAACCGGCTTTTCCTGATTTTTTATTTGCTTTAACTGCAGATAAAGGATTATTACATGAATCTGATCTTATACGTTTAGTTTCAGTAGGATTGGTAGATTCTGATAAAAATATGAAATCGGCTAGTATTTCTCTTATAGGAAATGATGACTCATTTTTATTAATAGAATTTATGGTACGTTTAATTGAACAAAGCTTTTTAGTAAGTTCCCGTGAAGAACATGAGCTTTTTTACCGTATTTTATTTAAAAAATTAAAAAATTTATTATATTAAATTATGAGAAAAAATTGATATAAACCTCATTTAAAAATAGTATATAATGTACAAGATAAAACATTTGTTTCTCGTTTAAACCGCCTTCGTTTTTTTCATGATCGCCGTGTCTTAAGATTTTTACGTTGACATAAAGGAGATAAAGGACGTAAAGTAAGAGGAATCCATAGTTTAAAATGATATAAAATGCGTTACATTTTTGGACTTAAATTTTTTAATTTTTCGTCAAAAAAACGACGTAAAGTAAGATTTTATCTTCAAAAAAATTTATATAAAGTTGAATTATATCGTAAAAAAGGGTTTTTAAGCTTTTATAGAAAACTCGACGACTCTAAAATACGAAATTGGTTTAAACATCAATATAATAAAAGTCGTCAATTTAAAATTATTAATTTTTTTAAAATGTTTGAAACTCGTTTAGATGTTATTAGTTTTAGAATGAAATTAACCCCTACTATTTTTTTAGCTAATATGTTTATTAAAACTAGAGGTTTACAAATTAATTATGGTTTAAAAAAAGAACCTAGTTATCGTTTACAAATAGGAGATTTAATTAGTTTTGAATCTGATACACTATGACATTTTTTTGCTTCTAGATTTCATAATCAATTATGAAAAAGATGACATCGTTTAATTGATTTAAACAAACAACGTAAAACCACTCGTTTATTAACTTTCCGTGAATATAATAAAAAGAGTAGTTTACATATTCAAGACGATCGTTCTTTAATTTTAAATGAAAATTTTAAAAATTTAGAAAATACGTGAACGTTTTTTATTAATAAAAAACAAATTCAAAAAAAAATTAATAAATCCGAAAATTTTAATGAATTACAAGAAATATTATTAGATTCTGATAAAAAAACATTAACTAATTTTGCAATAAACCAAGTATTAATAAGTTTTTCATTAGAAAAACGTTCACGTTTATTAACAGATTATAAATTATTATTAAAAGAATTTGTGTTTTCAAAGAATAAAATTAAATTGAAAAAAAAGAAATTTTTTTTTTTTTTAGTAAAAAATTATATAAAAAATTTTTTTAATTCAGTACTAAAAGAACAAAATAAATTAAAACATTTAGTTTTTTTTTATAAAAATTTTTTTAAAACAAATTTAAAAAAAAATCTTTTAAATAATATGTTGAATAAAAATTTTTCTTTATTTTTTTTTAAAGAAAAAAATACTTTAGGACTTATTAAAATTTTTATTTGAAATGCTTTGAATAATTTCTCTTTAATTAATCAAAAATCGGTTTCATTTTTTTTAAAGAAAGTTAATTCAAAAAAAGAACAAAATTTAAAATCTCGAATTAATTATTATACATCTCGAATAGAAAATCTTAATAATTTTTCATCAAACCTTTTTTTTAAACGTAAAAATTTTAATTCATTATTAGAAAATTCTTTTATTAATTTAGAAAATTTTAAATGGCTTGACACTTGAAGTCAACAAATTTTAATTTTTTTTAATTTTAATTTTCAATTAAAAGCTTTGTTACAACGTATTTTTGTTTCTTTCATTATACGAAACGAAACTTATCGTTTTTTCTTTTTAAAATTTTGATTAATTTATCGTTCATTTTTAACAAGATTTGCAAAATTATTTTTACCTTTGAAGAAATTTTTTCAATATTTAACTCTTTTAAAACATATTTGTAAGTCTACAAACGAAAAAATTCTTTCTTCCTCTTTTTATAAAGGATTATATTTACGTTTTTTTATACAAAAATTTGAATTAATTTCAAATTTTGTTTCTTTAATTGAAAATCAAAAGTTCAATTTTAATCAATTTTTTATTTTATTAAAAAATTTTTTAAATCCAATAATTTTTATGAATAATGTTAATTATTTAAAAAAACATTTTTTATTAACACGTTTACCGTTTGAAACTTTTACTGAAGAGTACAACCAAGATCTTCAATTAGTTTTTGAACATGTCGTTGAAGAAAATTTTTTTGATATTTTAGCTGATTGAGTTTTATATACTAATAAGCATAATATCCATTTTACGATCTTTTGAAATCATTATTGTGATGAGCAAAAAGTCGTACTTATTGTTTATTTAAAAACGGCGTTAGAACTTAAATATGATTGAAAAGAACTTTTTTTTAAAAATCCTTTAAAAATGGATTTAACTCATATTAAAATTTTACAACCATTTTGTAGAGGTTTACACCAAGAATTTTATATAGAATCTACTTTCTTATTAAAAGACTGTTTTGCTATGGAACAATATTCTTTACTTCCTAAAATTAAATTTACTGATTTTTATTTAGATAATGATTTAGAAAATAAAATAATGACGAGTTTTTTAGTGGCACAGCAAAATGCTGGTCTTAATGAAGCAGAAGATCCTTTAACAGAATCTGAAGAAGAAGATGAGGAAGAAGAAAAGAAAAAAAAAGCTGAAGAAAATAATCAAGTCGTAGAAATAGAACAATTACAGAGTTCAGATGAAGAGGAAGAGTATTTAATTTTAAATACTTCTGAGGAGGAACGATTACAACGAGCTTTTATATATGAAGAAGAAGAAAAAGATTTAGGAATTTATGAACTTTCAGAAACTTCAGAAACAGAATATGAGCATCCGTTTCTTGAAAATGAGTTTTTAAACACCTCTACTTTAAATTGAAAAAAAAAACAACTTTTTAATATAAATAGAGCGAAATTTATTACTACAGTAACAAAAAATATAGTTAAAAGTTCATTAATAAAACGTAAATTAGAAAAAAAAATTTTTGAAACTATAGAGAGTCCTTTTTTAAATAGTAACTTAAATTACGTTTCTAATCAATCTAATGGAGTTTTATTAGTTAAAAATTTTGATATTAAGAATAATTTAAAAATTTTTTTAAAAACTATTCCTTTTACTACTTCTTTTTTATCCTATAAAAATTCTTCTATAAAAGAATCTAAAGAAAAAGTAAATTTACGTTCAAAAACTTATAAAAAATTTATTTTAAAAGAACAAAAAATTTGAAAACGTTTTAGACGTTTAAAACGACGTCGTAGATTTCAGTTTTTACGTGGGCATAAAAAACGACGCCGATATACTTTTAGCCGTTTATTGAAAAAAGTAAAATTTGTTAAAAATCAAAAAATACAAGTAAAAAGAAAAGTAAATGTTAAAAAATTGACTAATTTTTTATTAAAACGCAATTTTATACGTAATCTTTCTTCTTTTAAATTAAATTCTTGACGCCGTAAACGTGGAAAAAATTTTTTTAATTTAGTGAATTTTAATGAAAATATTCAAAAAAATTTACATTTACCTATACGTCGTATCTATTTTAAAAAACGTTATTTGATTTCAAAAAAAACAAAACGAAAGAAAAAATTTTTAATTAGGTCTATTAATCTTAAAACAAATTCTTTTTGACGTAATCTTATTAAACTTATCTTATTAAATAATAATAAAAAACGTATAAAATCTAAGCTTGCAAAAAATTTATTTTTTATTAAACAAAGTTTTATTATACTTCGTGCTTTACAAAATTTAAGAAAAAAAAATTCTTCATTTAATTTTAAATTTCAACGAACTTTAAATAAAAAACGAACAAAAAAACGTTTATATTTTTTTTTATCTACACCACGATTTAGAAAACAAATTTTAAAACAATATCGTAAAGATAAAAAATTTATAAAAAGTCATAAAAATTCTACAATTATTAATAAAAAAATTTTTTTTTCTCGTTGAAAATGAAAAACCCATTATAAACAACCGCGAAATTGAGTTTATTTAAATACTACTTTAAGACACAGAAAAAATTTAAATATAAATTCTCAGTCGAAACAAAACATTTTAACTCAATTAAATACTTCATCTAAAACTAAATTAAAGAAAAAGAAAAAAATTAAATTTTCTTCTTTTTCTTTTTGACGTAAAAAAAAAAAGAAAAAAGCTAAAGCTTGAGTTTCTAATAGAAAATCTAATAGACGTTCAAGTAATCGTTATTTAAAAACAGTTAGAAGACGTTTCCGTTTTTTACCTACACAATTTTCATTTTATAAATTTAATTTTTTTAAACGTAAAAAAAGTTATAAACGTTTTAGAGGTGTTAAACAATGATGACGCCGTACTGCACGTCCTAAAAGAAAAGAATATAGAGTAGCTTCATTAAAAAGATATAATCAAAAAACTTTTAAAAACGTTGTAGCTTTTTCATTAGATGCTGATATAAAAAAAACTACTTTAACAAATGTTCTTTGAAATTCTCAACAAATTTTAGCTTTAAAATTAAAATTTTTAAATGCTTTAAAAATGGAAAGCCAAATGGATTCTTCATTTTTATTATACCAACAATTTTATAATTTACAAGCTTTTATTCCAAATTATGGTTGAAATTTTGACCAAAAAGTAAATGATGTACAAGAAATGGAAAATGAAAATTGGTTTACTACTCAAGAAAATAATACAAGAAATGAAATTTTTTATACTATGTATAAAAAAAATAAAGTATTAAAATCTTTTGATAAACTTTTATTAAAAAAATCAGTGAAAATTAAACCTCGCCGTAAACATTCTTTAATGATGCGTTCGAATTTTTTTAATTTAAAAAAAAAAGTAAACAATTTTAAAAATCTTCAAAAAAATTTATCTTTTAATATAACAGAAGATAAACTTCGTCGTTATAAAAAATATATTTGATATCATCAAAAATGAATGCGTCGTTCTTCAGTGCGAAAACGTTATAAGTTTAGAACTAAATTATTACAATTGAATAAGATACGTCGTTTAAAGAAGAAAAAATTTTTAAATATTAAAACAAAACCTTCTTTATTTTTACCTCATTTTTTAGAGTATGACTTTGTGACTTTTAGAGGTGTTATGATTTCTTTCCCCAAAGTGGAAGCTTCTGTTTTCGGAGGAGCATCTAATAGTTATTTTTATGGTCTAATCAATTATTACCAACGATTAGGACTTTAATTAATTTCTATAATAGAAGAAGAGACTTATTTCCTTGTGACAAATGAGGTTTCGTTTTATACTTAGCCAGTCTCGAGGGTACACACCACCTGTTATAAGCTTAAAGCATAGAGGTATAGATCTTCATATGTTAGTTACAGCAGCAAAATTAATTGGAGCAGGAGCAGCAACTATCGGATTATCTGGTGCAGGAGTAGGAATTGGTTCAGTATTTGGAGCTTTAATCTTAGGGGTTGCTCGCAATCCTAACGAAAAAGACGAACTTTTCCGCTATGCACTTTTAGGATTCGCTTTAGTAGAAGCTATCGCATTATTAGCAATGATGATCGTACTTCTTATTTTATTCACATTCTAGTATGGTATCTATCGGTGGAGCATGTTTTATTGTATGGGTTATTGGCGTATATGTTATGTCCCAATACCTTTAATCTTAGATCGAGAAGTGAAGTTAAAATTTTTTAACTAGCGAATTTTTACCGTTTTAGTGATTTTTTTGCTTTGTGTTTTTCACTATAAGAAAATACGAAGCCCTTTAAATTTTTAAAGGTTAAGGAGGATAGTTCAATTGGTAGAGCAGTGGTCTTCAAAATCATCGGTTATGGGTTCAAGTCCCGTTCCTCTTGTAATTAGTTTTAACTTTAAAGGCTCATAACTCAGTTGGTTAGAGTGCTCGCTTGATAAGCGTGAAGTCAGTAGTTCAAGTCTACTTGGGCCTATTATTATTATATATATGTATTTTTTTTCTAATTTAGTATATCAAGAAATGTATCAAAAAATGTTTTTATTTATATGTCTTAGTTTTGCGCTTAGTTGCGTATTATTTATTGTTTCATTATTATTAGCTTCTCATGATCCTTATTATGAAAAAATGACTGCTTATGAATGTGGTTTTGAACCTTTTCAAGATGCTCGTCATAAAGTGGATATTCGTTTTTATATAGTAGCTATTTTATTTATTATTTTCGATATTGAGGTTGTTTTTTTAATGCCTTGATTAGTTAATTTTGTTTATTTAGGTACTCAAACTTTTTGGCTTATGATTTTTTTTTTAGCTATATTAGCATTAGGGTTTGCTTATGAAATCGTAAAAGGAGCTTTAGATTGATAAGGTAAAAAAATTATCTTATCTAAAATTAAAGGGTATATAGCTCAGCTTGGTAGAGCACTGGACTTTTAATCCATTGGTCTTGGGTTCGAATCCCAATGTACTCATAATTTTTAGAGAAAATAACTCAATGGTAGAGTGTTAGATTGTCAATCTAAAAGTTGCGGGTTCAAGCCCCGTTTTTCTCGTAAAACGTAGGCGGATATAACTCAGTTGGTTAGAGTGTCAGGTTGTGGCTCTGAAAGTCAAGGGTTCAAATCCCTTTATTCGCCCTGAAAGTCTCACTTTAATATATAAAAGTGACTTATTGTTCAAATTTCTTATCAATAAACATGAAGAACATTCTGATTTGTGTTCATTTAAGTGGCCAGTGACGAAAGTATACCGTAGTATAAATTCTCTTATACTTTCTGATCATTGCGTTTATTAAGTAATTAAAAATTTTAGTTTTTTTTTTATGCCTCAACTCGATAAAGAATTATTTACTGAATATTTTTTTGTAATCGCTGTCGTTTTATTAAGTTTACATTCAGATTATTATGTTTCAGAAAATTTTTTACGTTTGAATAGTCAATGATTCTTACACGATTTTTTTACCAAATCGCGTTTATTATTAAATTATGAAAAACAAGAATTTACTTTTTATGTAGATTTACTTATTGATAAATCTACAGCCATTTTTAAAAAATAAAAATTTATGAAAAAAATCAATCAAAACTTAGAAATATTAAAAAACAAAGACCAAGTGAAAAAAACTAAAGTAAAAAAAATTGTAGTACGCCGCAAAAGAAAATATACGGCACAAGTAGACAAAAAAACTTCTAAAGTTCAACCTGTATTATTAGGTGAAGTTGAAAAAGTTAAAGATGGGGTTGCTTTTGTAACTCGTCTTGGAAACGTTCGTTTTAGTGAATTAGTTTCTTTTATACCAGCTCCTTCTCGTTTAAAAAGTTTACGTAGTAAAGGAAACAGTAACCTTATCGTTGAAGGTATGGTTGTTGGTATTGAACAAGATTACATCTCTGTGATTATTTTTGGAGATGAGCGTTTTGTTAAAGTTGGAGATAGAGTACGTCCTCGTGGAAATATCGTAGCTATTAATGTAGGAATCGGTTTATTAGGACGTGTTATAGATCCATTAGGAAATGTTTTAGATGATCCTACTCGTCCAGTTGAATTAAATAAATCTCCTAAAGATGATTTATTTAGAAATTATTATATTGGACGTATTGTTACTGGATACTCTAGACCAGTTGAAATTCAAGCTCCTGGTATTATTGTACGTAAAAGTGTTAATAAACCTTTATTGACTGGATTAAATTGTGTAGATAGTATGGTTCCAATTGGATTAGGACAACGTGAGTTAATTATTGGAGATCGTCAAGTAGGTAAAACTGCTGTGGCTATTGATATGATTTTAAATCAAGCTTTTTTAAATGAAACTTTAAGAAATTCTTTATTATCGTCTGAAGGAGCTGTTGTTAATAAATTATTACCTTCTAAACCTTGTTATTGTATTTACGTAGGAATTGGACAAAAACAGTCTACTATTGCTCGTATTGCAAAACTTTTAAAAAGACCTCGTACTTTATTTGAACGTAATGTTTCTACAAAACGTTCTTCTGTATTTAGTGCTTTAAATTATACTATTATTGTAGCTTCTATTTCTTCAGATTCTGCACCTATTCAATTTTTAGCTCCATATACTGGATGTACTGTAGGAGAATTATTTAGAGATTCTGGATCTAATGCAGTTATTGTTTATGATGATTTATCTAAACAAGCAGTAGCTTATCGTCAAATGTCTTTATTATTACGTCGACCTCCGGGACGTGAAGCTTATCCTGGAGATGTATTTTATTTACATTCTCGTTTATTAGAGCGTGCAGCACAAATGTCAGATGCTGTAGGAGGAGGTTCTTTAACCGCACTTCCTATTATTGAAACAATGGCAAATGATGTTTCTGCATATATTCCAACTAATGTAATTTCTATTACTGATGGTCAAATTTTCTTAGAAACTGAATTATTTAATCAAGGGATCCGTCCTGCGATTAATGTTGGGTTATCTGTAAGCCGTGTTGGATCTGCAGCACAGTTTAAACCTATGAAACAAATTGCAGGTACTCTTAAATTAGAGTTAGCTCAATACCGTGAAGTTATGGAATTTGCGAAATTTGGGGCAAGTTTAGATGCTGAAACCAAACGTCAATTAAATAGAGGAGCGAGACTTGTAGAATTATTAAAACAAGGACAGTACGTACCTTTAGAGGTTTCTGTTCAAATTGTATTTGTATTTTTAGGAATTTCTGGTCTTTTAGATGGACGTAAACTTGAAAATCTTGGACAATTAAAATCTATTTTACGTTCTTATTTACGTCAAAATTATAAAGGAATGGTAACAAGTTCAAATTATTTGCAAACTGCAAATCAAATTGATCTTAATTTTAAAAAATTAGTGGTTAACGATACTCTTTACGTATTAGCTGCAAATAATTTTTAATAAAGTATGTTAAATCTTTTATTAAATAATTTTAATTTTTTATTTAGTCCTTTTGAAGGTTTTAAAATTGCTTCTTGAAATCAAAATGTTTTTACTTTAAATGAAGATATTTTTTTTTTTAATGAGCCTTTATGATTATGAAATGTAAGTTCTTCTGTAAATTCAAGTTTTTTAAACGATCTTATTTGATTTGTAAGTAATGATGGTTTATTTATATCTTTAGTAGTATTTGTTATTTTTTTTGTTAGTTTCCAATTTTTTGGTTCTGATAAAACTAGTACTGATAGCTCTACTTTTTCTGAAGTTCTTATTATTTTTTTAATTTTAATTACTTTTACTTTTTTAGGTCAAAGTTTATTTTTTTATAGTCAAATTTTAGAAGGGAATTCTTTTATTCTTTCTTCATCGGTAACAGAATCTTTTTTTTTAGATTTTTTTTTTAATAAAGATTTATGAGGATTTTTTTTAATTCTTTTATTTTTCTTTTTATTATCTAGTGGTTCTTTATCAAATTTAACTTTATTTCCTAAAGGGGATTTAGATCATTTTTCTAATAGTTTTTATACATTTAGTTTAGATTTATTTTCTAGTACTCTTGAGTTACGTACTGAAAAAGAGGTACAAAATTTTCAAGAATTTTTTTGAAAAGTAAATGCTATTTTTGGTTTTATTTTTTTAGCAAATTCTATAGGTATGATTCCTTTTTCTACTACTATCACAAGTAATTTAACTAATACCTTTTTTATTGCATTTACAGTGTTTTTTGTAGTTATTGGTACTATGGTTTTTGAAAAAGGTTTTACACATTTTCTTGAATTATTCTTACCTTCGGGAACTCCTTTAGGATTAATTCCTATTTTAGTTCCTCTTGAATTATTTTCGTATTCATTTCGTTTAGTAAGTCTTTCTGTACGTTTATTTGCAAATATGTTTGCAGGGCATACTCTTATGAAAGTATTTTCTGGATTTAGTTGATCTCTACTTTTAGTAGGGGGTTCTTTTACTTTAATTCATTATTTACCTGTATTAATTCTTTTTGCTTTAACTTTATTAGAATTAGGGGTTGCTGCTATTCAATCTTACGTTTTTGCAGTTTTAAGTTTATTGTATATTCGCGATATTTTTGCGGGGCATTAATTTAATTATATTTTAATGTATCCTGGAGTATAGCCAAGAGGAAAGGCATCAGTTTTTGATACTGATATGCAAAGGTTCGAATCCTTTTACTCCAAATTTTAAGATTTTTAAGCAAAGAGTTTTCTTTATAGAATTAAATGGGTTTGATCCTGGCTCAGAGTGAACGCTTATGGTATGCTTTACACATGCAAGTTTAATGAGAAAAAGAATAATATTATTGATCTTTTTAATATTATTCTTTTATTATAGCGAACGGGTGAGTAAAAACTTTTTTTTACCAATCAATTTAAGAAATTCGTGCAATATGAAAATCTTAAATAAAAAAATTTTTTTAGGAAAATTTGTAAAAGACTATACGTTGTTGATTGATGAAAAAAGAAAGTATTAGGTTGTTGGTTTTCCAAGCCGAAGATGCTTAGTTGGTCTGAGAGGATGTACAACCACATTGGGACTGAGACAAGGCCCTGACTTTTAAAGGCTGCAGTGGGGAATATTGGACAATGAGAGAAATCTTGATCCAGCAAAATCAGATGGTAGGACGCCGACACAAGAAGGCTGTAAGAGTATTCAGGCGAGGTTGTAAATATCTAATAAAAAAAAAGATGATGACTTTTTTTTAGAATAGTCCCGGTAAACTTCGTGCCAGCAGCCGCGGTAATACGAAGGGGGCAAGCGTTATTCAAAAAAACTGGGCGTAAAGGGCTTTTAGATGGTATAAAGAGAGTTATTAGCTAAAGTTCTTAATTAAGGTAAGAATTGTCTAATAAAACATTTAAACTTTGAGTAGCAAGTGGATAGGATTTATTTTTTTAGTTGAGGTGGCATTCGTCTATAAAAAAAGGAGGATCTTGGGTGAAAACATCCTATTGTTTGCGTACTGACGTCAATAAAGCAAAAGCATAGGGAGCAAACAGGATTAGATATCCTGGTAGTCTATGCCCTGACCGATGGGTATTAAAAAATTAATGTGTTTTTATAATTAACGTGTAAATACTTCGCCTGGGGACTACGGTCGCAAGACTAAAACTCAAAGGAATTGACGGGGGCTCTTTACAAACGGTGGAGCATGTGGTTTAATCTGATAATCCGCGTAAAACCTTACCAGTTCTAACTCGGTGTTGCATGGCTGTCGTCAGCCCGTGTTGTGAAATGTAGTGCTTGGGCATTCAACGGGCAAGACCCTCAATAAAATTTTATATAAATTTTAGAAAGATAGTTTAAGGAGGAGTGATTATTCTTTGGGAATCAAAGGATTATTTGCGTAAAAGCTTATAATTTAGAATCCCTATTTTAAAAAAGTAAGTAGTACTTGCTTTAACAAAATTGTGAAAAATGTTTACTCTTGCTTCTAAGGAAATGAGGTTGAAGTCAAGTCGTCATGGCTCTTCGAACTGGGCTACACATGTGCTACAATGATTATTACAAAATATAAAATTTTTTTTATAAAGTGAAACAGTGATGAAATTTTTTTGAAAAATAATCTTAGTACGGAGTATAAACTGCAACTCGTTTATATGAAGTAGGAATCGTTAGTAATCGTGAATCAGAACGTTACGGTGAATAGACTTAGGGTCGTGTACACACCGCCCGTCACGTCAGGGGAGTAAAATTGGCCTGAACATTCAATACTATATTTTCGAGGAAAATTTTATAGGCTTAAAACTATTAAGGTTTAAGTTATATATTTAAATTTTCAACTTGAATTTTTAGTTTGGTGGAGGGACGATTTTGTGACCGTGATGAAGTCGTAACAAGGTAATCGTAAGGGAACTTGCGGTTGGAAAGAACTATATATATTTTATTTATTTTATTTTTATAAGAGAATCTTATAAGAATTTTTATTTTATTTTTTTCGCGGTGCAGATGGTCACGTCTGGGCTCATAACCCGGGACGTGAAGGTTCGATTCCTTCCACCGCGCTATATTTAAATTTATTTATGGCTTTTTATAATTTGAAAAAATATTCAAAAAAAACAAAATCTTTAACTATTTTACAAAAATTTTTACGTATTAGTGGAGAAGCAATTCCACGTTTTTGTTATTATCAATTTTTACCTGTAGCAGGAAATTGTCGTATGTGTCTTGTTGATGTGAAAGGGAGCCCTAAGCCTATTGTAGCTTGTGCTTCTCCTTATGCACCGTCTATGCGAATTAATGTTGAAAGTCCATTAACGCAAAAAGCACGTGAAAGTGTGCTTGAATTTCTTTTATTAAATCACCCTTTAGACTGTTTTATTTGTGATCAGGGGGGAGAATGTGATCTTCAAGAAAATTCACAAAAATATGGTTCGGATAAAAGTCGTAATTTTCGATATATGCGCCGTGCTGTTAAAAATAAAAATTTAGGTTTTATTATTAAAACTGAAATGAATCGTTGTATTCATTGTGAAGGTTGTACTCGTTTTTATTCTGTTATGACAGGAAAACCCTTATTAGGGACTCTTGGCCGTGGTTGACGTACTGAAATAGATACTTATTTTAATAGTTTTTTATTATCAGAATTATCCGGAAACCTTGCTGATAGATGTCCTGTAGGATACTTTTATATTTAAATTATGTTTTTTTGAATTTTGAAGCAAATACTTTATTTTTTAGCTTTAATTATTTTTGTTCTTTTAAGTGTTGCTTTTTATGTATTACTTGAGCGTCAAATTTTAGGGCATGTAACACGTCGTCAGGGTCCTAGTACAGTAGGTATTTTTGGGTTATTACAAACAATTGCCGATGCTTTAAAATTATTAGCGAAGGAAAGCGTATTTCCTCGTAGTATTAATACTATTGTTTTTATTTTTGCTCCTATTTTTACTTGTGGGCTTGCGCTTGCAAATTGAGTTGTTATCCCTTTTGGTAACGGTTGAGCAGTTGCAGATTTTAATTTAGGTGTTTTATATCTTCTAGCATTATCTTCATTAAGTGTTCACTCTATTATTATGGCAGGATGATCTAGTAATTCAAAATATGCATTTTTAGGAGCATTACGTTCTGCAGCGCAAATGATTTCTTATGAAATTGCAATGGGGTTAATTTTACTTTCTGTTATTTTATTAAGTCAATCTTTAAATTTAACAGATATTGTAATGGCTCAGTATAATGTTTGATTTTTTATTCCTTTATTCCCTTTATTTTTAATGTTTTTAATTTGTATTTTAGCTGAAACAAACCGTCATCCTTTTGATCTTCCTGAAGCAGAAGCTGAACTTGTTTCTGGGTATAATGTAGAATATTCCGCTGTAGGTTTTGTATTATTTTTTTTAGCTGAATATAATAATATTATTATGATGTCTGCTTTCACTAATATTTTATTTTTAGGAGGCTGAAATGTACCTTTTTATTCTTTTTGATTTTTTGGAGACGGAATTTTAAGAAATATTTTTGAATCTTATTTATGACCTTCTCTTTTCTTTAGTTTAAAAACTATTCTTGTGATGATATTCTTTGTTATTATACGTACAGCTTTGCCACGATACAGATATGATCAATTAATGCGTTTAGGTTGAAAAATCTTTTTACCTTTAGCTTTAGCCTTTTTAATTATTTATCTTAGTATTTTAAAATTATTTTGATAATTCTAGACTATATTTATTTGAAATTTTTACTATCTTATGCAATCTATTATGTTAAGATTAAGACAAAATTCTTTATTTAATGTGTATGTTAACCACGCAGAGTGATACCCGTCTCCTGCGAATTTAAATTATTTTTGAGGGTTTGGTTCAATTGCTCTAGGAGTTCTTGTTTCTCAAATTGTCAGTGGAGTTTTACTTGCAATGCATTATAATGCTAATATTAATTTAGCTTTTAATGATGTAGAGCATATTATGCGCGATGTTGTAGGGGGAGATGGTCTCCGCTATTTACATGCAAATGGAGCTTCTATGTTTTTTATTTCTGTATATGTTCACATTGGGCGTGGACTTTTTTATGGATCTTATTTTTATCCTAGAATTACTTTATGATATTCAGGAGTAATTTTATTTTTTTTAATGATGGCAGCTGGATTTTTAGGGTACGTGCTTCCTTGAGGACAAATGAGCTTTTGAGGAGCTACTGTTATCACTAATTTTTTTTCTGCAATTCCTGTTGTAGGAGGTGCCATTGTTGAATGATTATGAGGAGGTTTTTCTGTGGATCAACCTACTTTAAATCGTTTTTTTAGTTTACATTTTTTAATTCCTTTTTTACTCGCGGGGGTTGCTATTATCCATATTGCTTTATTACATGAGCATGGTTCTAATAACCCTTTAGGAATTAATGAAAATATTAAAAAAATTCCTTTTTTAACTTATTATGGAATTAAAGATTTATTTGGTATTATGCTTTTTATTGTTTTTTTTGTATACTTTTTAGTGAACTGCCCTAATTTATTAGGACATGCAGATAATTATATTGAGGCTTTACCTTTAGTAACTCCTGCACATATTGTACCTGAGTGGTATTTTTTACCTTTTTATGCTATTTTACGTACAATCCCTGATAAATTAGGAGGGGTTATTGCAATGGTTGTTGCTATTCTTATTTTATTATCTCTTCCTTTTTTAGATACTTCTAAAATACGTTCAGGACTTTTTAAACCATTACATTTTATTAATTTTATTCTTTTTATTTGTGTAACATTATGCTTAGGATGATTGGGACAGTCTGTAGTAGAATTTCCTTTTAGTAATCTTTCTGAAGTTGTTACTATTTTATATTTTTTTTATTTTATTTCGCATTTCCGTTTAACTACTCAGTATGTTAAATAAAAAAGGTTTTGCTCTCTTGGTGGAATAGGTAGACACAGTAGACTTAAAATCTATAAATTATCGGTTCAAGTCCGATAGAGAGTA